TCAACTCGTATCAATCAATCGAATTTGTTGAAGAAATAGTATTAATCGTATAAATTAGAATATTTATAAATAAATAAAAATTATCATGTCTACCTCGGAAGGTCTGAGTTTGGTAGCACAAACCTAAAAAATCAAAGTATTTTGCGTTTATTTCATAAGCCAATTCCAAAAAAAGTAATTAAAAAACTATCGGAATTCATCGATTCGTCTAATATCTAAATATATAAAATATATTTTTATATAAGTTTATTAGATCGAAAATTTATGCCGTTCAAAAATGTATAGATCAAATGTCACATTCAGTAAAGATTTATGATACATGTATTGGGTGTACTCAATGTGTTCGAGCCTGCCCCACAGATGTGTTAGAAATGATATCTTGGGACGGATGTAAAGCTAAACAAATTGCTTCTGCTCCAAGAACAGAGGATTGTGTCGGTTGTAAGAGATGTGAATCCGCCTGTCCAACGGATTTTTTGAGTGTTCGGGTTTATTTATGGCATGAAACAACTCGCAGCATGGGTCTAGCTTATTGATACGTTACCGAAAACTATACTTGAATCCATTTGCTTTGTTTTTACCGAGAAAACACGTGCGCAAAAAATTTTTTTAGCACGGGTTTTCTGGCCCAAGTGTATCTTGTCTTTACCACGAATTATTTTCCTTGGTTAACAATAATTGTATTTTTACCAATATCTGCGGGCTCCTTAATTTTATTTCTTCCCCATAGAGGAAATAGGGTAATTAGGTGGTATACTATTTGTATATCTATTTTAGAACTCCTTCTAACAACCTATGCATTCTGTTATCATTTCCAATCGGACGATCCATTAATCCAACTAGTGGAAGACTATAAATGGATCCATTTTTTTGATTGCCATTGCAAATTAGGAATAGATGGACTTTCTATCGGACCCGTTTTACTAACGGGATTTATCACTACTTTAGCTACTTTATCGGCCTGGCCAGTTACTCGAGATTCTAGATTATTCTATTTTTTAATGTTAGCAATGTATAGCGCGCAAATAGGATCGTTTTCTTCTCGGGACCTTTTACTTTTTTTCATCATGTGGGAGTTAGAATTAATTCCGGTTTATCTACTTTTATCCATGTGGGGAGGAAAGAAACGTATGTACTCGGCAACCAAATTTATTTTGTACACGGCGGGAGGTTCTGTTTTCCTATTAATGGGAGCTCTGGGTCTTGGTTTATATGGTTCTAATGAGCCAACATTAGATTTTGAAACATCAATTAATCAATCGTATCCCGTGACCTTGGAAATAATATTTTATATTGGATTTTTTATTTCTTTTGCTGTCAAATCACCGATTCTACCTCTCCATACATGGTTACCAGATACCCACGGAGAAGCCCATTACAGTACTTGTATGCTTTTAGCCGGAATCTTATTAAAAATGGGAGCATATGGATTGATTCGGATTAATATGGAATTATTACCTCACGCTCATTCTATATTTTCTCCTTGGTTGATGATAATAGGCACAATACAAATAATCTATGCAGCTTCAACATCTTACGGCCAACGTAATTTAAAAAAAAGAATAGCCTATTCCTCTGTATCTCATATGGGTTTCATACTTATAGGAATTGGTTCTCTAACGGATGCAGGACTCAATGGAGCCATTTTACAAATAATCTCTCACGGATTTATTGGGGCAGCACTTTTTTTCTTGGCAGGAACAACTTATGATAGAATACGTCTTGTTTATCTCGACGAAATGGGCGGAGTAGCGATCCCAATGCCAAAAATATTTACGATGTTCAGTATCTTTTCCATGGCCTCCCTTGCATTACCGGGTATGAGTGGTTTTGTTGCAGAATTGATAGTATTGTGGGGAATAATTACCAGTCAAAAATATTTTTTAATGTCAAAAATATTAATGACTTTTTTAATCGCAATTGGAATGATATTAACCCCTATTTATTCATTATCTATGTCACGCCAGATGTTCTATGGATACAAGTTATTTAATGCTTCCAATTCTTATCTTTTTGATTTTGGACCCCGCGAGTTATTTGTTTCAATCTCTATCTTTCTACCTGTAATAGGCATTGGAATGTACCCGGATTTTGTTCTTTCACTAGCAGTTGATAAAGTTGAGGTTATTTTATCTAATTTTTTATAGATAGTTTTCTTAACTAAAAAATGAGATAATTTTAAAAAGTTATATACTGAAGAAAGAATGCTTTTTCTATTCTTTTAAATTAAGCAAAAAAATAAAGTTTAATTAAATATGCGCGGTCTTTGCGAGAACCGAGTGAATCCAGTAGTGGAGTGATTCGCGCGGTTCTCGCCAGTTAATACAAAGTTTTTTCTATAAACTGTACTCTAGTTAGTTTGTATTCTTAAGAAGCTTTCTTGAATTTAACTAGACGTTAACGTAAATGAACCATAACTATGTAGCCCTATTCCTAATAGATTGACTCCGAAATAGCATATCCAAATTATAAGAAAGCCTAGAGCCGCCACAATTGCGGAATTTGGACCTTGGATATTCTTATTTGTTCGAACATGTAAATAAATAGCGAATACGATCCAAGTAATAAAGGCCCAAGTTTCTTTTGGGTCCCAACTCCAATATGATCCCCAGGCTTCATTAGCCCATACTGCTCCCGAAAGAATACCTATGGTTAAAAAGAGAAACCCTAGACTAATCACACGATAACTCCAATAATCCAACTGTTGAATCAATTGGGCCTTGTAATAATTCTTAGCAGAAAAAAACGAAGTATTTCTTAAAATATTACTTTTTTTATTCCTGTATTGGATTTCGTCAAATGAAAATAACTCAATTAATCTTAATAACTGATTACTTTTCTTTCTAAATGTAATGACTAGAAATGCAGCTGATAATAATGATCCACACAGAAGAGCCGCATAGCTCAATATCATCATACTTACGTGCATTATTAACCACTCCGATTGGAGTGCAGGTACTAATATTACAGGTTTCTGTATTTCCGTTAAAAGACCTGAAGTAGCAAAGCCTTGGGTAAAAATAGTACTTGGGGCGCTTATTGCGCTTATATTTTTATTTTTTTTGAAATACGCGACTATATTAATAACGGAGAAACTCCATGAAAGAAAGATTAATGATTCATATAAATCACTTAGTGGAAAATGGCCTGAATAAATCCAACGAATGACTAATAATCCTGTTAGACAAAAAAAAGTGGTTATCATGCCCTTTTCTGATACATCATATGGTTTTATGATTTCAGTGACCAATAGGTTTATCAACCGAATTGTAATTACAATTGAAAAAATCGAAAAGGAAATATGCGAAAATATATGCTCTAAGGTTGAAAATATCATAAAAATCTAAAAAAAAAAAAGAGTGATCCCTTAATTTAATTAAGAAATTGAAATGGGGAATTTAATTCATTATTCATTATAAGATCCATTGTATCTTTTTTAGAAGACGGCATGCCGCTACTCGGACTCGAACCGAGATGCTCTAGCACTGCTTCCTAAGAGCAGCGTGTCTACCGATTTCACCATAGCGGCTTGTCAAATCTATAATAGCCTATTCATATTCAACCGTCGAGATTAAAAGAGTAAATTCAATGAAAAAATTTTGGAAAAAAGATTAAAATTGGTAAATATCAATTAGTTCAAAGGTGGATTTGAAGGTTCATATTTTCGTTTAGTTTCTTTTTATTTATCTTAGAATTTAGTGTTATTTATGCTCTTCGAGCATCGAACTCTTGTAATTAGATAGTTATACCCTTTAGTTAGGGATAGAATTCAAAACAAAATATTTTCTTTTTTTTTATGAATTATTTATCATTTACCTGATTTCAAAAATTTTAACCAACAAAATGCATTTTATCAAAGAATATAAAAGAGACCCATTTTGGATTATTCCAAATTGACACATTGTTCGTACATAATATCCCAACAGCTGACGTCTTTTATTGATTGGTCTGAAAACAAAAGATATATGGGAACTAGATAGTAATTAAGAGAAAGAAGAAGTCAGAAAGTTATAGAAGTTTTAAAAATTGAATCAATAAGTTTCTATCGTTAATTTGAACTAAAAATATTATCTTTTATAGATATTATATAGATATATAGATATAAAAAAAATTTTTTTATTATTGGCATTTTAATTATGACAAATCGGTCGATGGGGAAGATAAGACTCCCCACCAACAAAATAAAAAATATACTAAAAAAAGGGTAAAACCTTGTATTATTTCTTTATTATTGTCTTTTTTTTATAATTCTAAGAATTATAAAAATTGACAAATTCTTAATTTTCCGTTTTTATATACTTTATATTTTTGTCATGCAAAAAACTTTTTGACTTCCTGCTAAAAAGAGAGTACCCTAATGTCAAAGCTGTTAACGTCGACCAATATGCCTTCCCTTTCCAAATATTTTTACGAATACGCTTTTTTGATCTAGAAGTGCGTTTTTTTGGAACTGCCATTTCAAAATTAAGAGGTTACTCATTGTTATCATTGAATGTGAAATACATTTATTGTTCAAAACGAATCGTTAATTACTATTTAGTTCTCTGTCGATTTGTCGACATTTCATTTATATGTAATAAAATCTATCTAAGTATTTTAAAAGACAACTTTTGCCTAATAAAAAACTTGACTCTTTCTTCGATTAACTAGCCAAACTTGAGGAAAGAATACGCCTAAATAAAATTTTAAATTAGAATGAGATTAGTAATTAATCTGTTCTGTTAAAGGATACATCTTTTTATCCCTTCTCAATAAAGAAAAATTTTAGTTTATTTTAGCGGATATTCTAATGTTTTCTAAAAAATAAAATATTTTTTATTGAAATCGAAAACACTGAATCTGATAATGAATTAGTTTAATAAGTTGGAATAAACTAACTAAAATGAAAAGAACGAGTTATTAAGCCGATGACATTAGTTAATCCCATGATTCATATCAGAATCAAGTACTTTTTTAGTGTAATTCCTGATGCTTTCTATACGAAAACCATTATTATAAAAATTTAGATTTTCATTTTCGGTATCTTCCTAAATATATAGGTATATTTTGTTAAGAAATAAGTATTCGCTTTTTATGTAACTTGGTCATATCATTTACCCAAGCGTAACTTCTTGATTTGAATATTGGAACTATTTTGAAAAGACTCAGAATAAGTAAGAATATCAAATGCTAAATTTTTCTTTAAGTTAGTGCATATTTTGATTTTTTTATTGACCCCTTTCGAAAGGGGTAGGATCCGGTGAAGCGGAAGCAATTAATTTAATTAAGAATAAAAAACTTTTATTTTTATGGAACAGACATATCAATATGCATGGATAATACCTTTCCTTCCCCTTCCAGTTCCTATATTAATTGGGGTGGGACTTCTTCTTTTTCCGGCGGCAACAAAAAGTCTTCGTCGTATGTGGGCTTTTCAGAGCGTTTTATTATTAAGTATAGTCATGATTTTTTCGATCAATCTGTCTATTCAGCAAATAAATAGCAGTTCTATCTATCAATATGTCTGGTCTTGGATTATCAATAATGATTTTTCTTTAGAATTCGGCTACTTAATCGATCCGCTTACTTCTATTATGTCAATATTAATCACTACTGTTGGAATTATGGTTCTTATTTATAGTGATAATTATATGTTTCATGATCGCGGATATTTGAGATTTTTTGCTTATATGAGTTTTTTCAGTACTTCCATGTTGGGATTAGTTACTAGTTCAAATTTGATACAAATTTATATTTTTTGGGAATTAGTTGGAATGTGTTCGTATCTATTAATAGGATTTTGGTTCACACGCCCTGTTGCAGCAAATGCTTGTCAAAAAGCGTTTGTAACTAATCGTGTTGGGGATTTTGGTTTATTATTGGGAATTTTGGGTTTTTTTTGGATAACGGGGAGTTTTGAATTTCGGAATTTATTCCAAATATTTAATAACTTGATTTATAATAATGAGGGAAATTTTTTATTTGTTACTTTATGCGCTGTTTTTTTATTTTCCGGTGCAGCTGCTAAATCCGCACAATTCCCCCTTCATGTTTGGTTACCAGATGCCATGGAAGGGCCAACTCCTATTTCGGCTCTTATACATGCCGCTACTATGGTAGCAGCGGGAATTTTCCTTGTAGCTCGACTTCTACCTCTTTTCATAGTCATACCTCACATAATGAATTTAATCTCTTTGATAGGGATAATAACAGTATTTTTGGGAGCTACTTTAGCTCTTGCTCAAAAAGACATTAAGAAGGGTTTAGCCTATTCCACAATGTCTCAATTGGGTTATATGATGTTAGCTCTAGGTCTGGGGTCTTATCGAAGTGCTTTATTTCATTTGATTACTCATGCTTATTCGAAAGCATTGTTGTTTTTAGGATCTGGTTCCGTTATTCATTCAATGCAAACTATTGTTGGATATTCTCCAAATAAAAGTCAAAATATGGTTTTTATGGGAGGTTTAAAAAAACATGTACCAATTACCAAAACCGCTTTTTTATTAGGTACACTTTCTCTTTGTGGTATTCCGCCTCTTGCTTGTTTTTGGTCCAAAGATGAAATTATTAATGATAGTTGGTTATATTCACCGATTTTTGCAATAATAGCTTGGTCTACGGCGGGATTAACCGCGTTTTATATGGTTCGGATCTATTTACTTACTTTTGAAGGGCATTTAAACGCTCATTTTCAAAATTACCTCGGCAAAAAAAATACTTCCCTCTATTCAATTTCTCTATGGGGTAAACAAGGTTTCAAAGTCAATAAAAAAATTTTTCGTTTGTTACCTTTATTAAGAAGGAAGAATAATGAAAGTGCTTCTTTTTTTTCAAAGAAGATATATCGAATTGATGAGAATGCAAGAAACATAAACCAACCCTTTATTACTATTTCTCAGTTTGTCAATAAGAATACTTTTTCGTATCCTTATGAATCGGATAATACTATATTATTTACTATCTTTATATTAGTTATATTTACTTTGTTTGTTGGATTCTTAGGAATTCCTTTTAAGGGAGTTGATTTGGATATATTATCCAAATGGTTAACCCCCTCTATAAACTTTTTACATCAAAATTCTAATAATTTAACAGATTGGTATGAATTTGCGAAAGATGCAGTGTTTTCAGTCAGTATAGCCTATCTTGGAATAGTTATAGCCTTTTTTTTATATAAGCCTCCTTATTCATCTTTGAAAAATTTTGATTTAATTAATTCATTTGTTAAAACAGATTTTAAGATTATTTTTTATGATAAGATAATAAATGGAATATATGATTGGTCATATAATCGTGGTTATATAGACGGTTTTTATGCAACATACTTAACAGGGGGGATGAGAAGAGTGGCTGAATTAACTCATTTTTTTGATAGACAAGTAGTTGATGGAATTACGAATGGAGTTGGTCTTATGACTTTCTTTGTGGGAGAGGGTATCAAATCTCTAGGGGGTGGGCGCATTTCTTCTTATCTTTTCTTGTATTGTTATTACGTATCAATTTTTTTAATAATTTACT